CTCTTCGTTTTAGACTAAAGGGTTCGTAAGAGCAACTTCCCTTGCCTCAATCCCTATTAGTTAGTCGGGGACTGGTCCTTCCCTCGATATTACGCTCTTTTTTTTTCACGAGTGAATTTATCCGCCTACTAGCTGTACAGGAAAAGGAAAGTCTACTTACGAGATTGACCGACTTGCTTCCAAGCCGAGTTCCTTCCTTCGGTAGAGGAGAAAGGGCTGCTAGAAGAAGAGTTCACCACTATCTACGCAATTCTCTAGCTTCATTCTTTTGATAATATTCCATTTCAGAGTGATGCTCGCACCACTACACTCACTCACTCATACCATCGACGGGAGAAGAGGTTCAATCCATAGGCGAGGTGGAGACTTCGGTATAGGGTCGCCTGTTCGGCGCGCTACTGCTCTTTGGCTCCTTTACTTTAGTTCATCATTTCTTTGCAACTCTATTGATCAATCTCCTCTCGTTATCGGTCGACCTTCAAGACTTGCTTACGATAGGAGGGACTCGAAAGGCTAATCCGTGAAAGACGAAAAACGAATTCCATTCAAAATAGATCAAGCCGAGGTAGTAGACCAAATCGTCTATCAACGTCCTCCACTTACTCCACTAGGTTGGCTAGAGCCTTGTTACTATAGTTCGCGCTACTGAGATCATCGTTGATTGGGAGAGAGAAAGCTTTTGCGCTTGGGATCCTGAGCCAGCAACATTCTTGTTTTAAAAGACGTATAGGCAATTCTTTATTATGATCATATGGATCGCTTTTCGTGACTTTTCTTTCCATAGGCATACATTGCAGTCTAACCAGCTTTATAATTTTAGGGGACCGAGAATCCTTCTTTCTTTTGATCCCCCTCGAGCCTACTATCGTCTTTCGAATTAAGCTTCCGATTTAGTTGGTGCAGACGCTGAAGGATCAGCTGACACTAGATAGGAAAGGCTTTCGATCGAGAAGCTCTCGAACCTGTTCCGAAGTCAGTTTAGGATTCGGTTGGTGTTCCGACATCCCGAATCGAGGTGGCTCTAAACTCAGGTTTACCTACCTCTCTAGTTACAGATAGAAGAGAGGGGCTTCGAAGCCTTGCCTTAATTCAAGCTAGAAATAGCGATAGAAAACTAGCCATATCGATCTAGTGGTGACAACGAAAAGGCGTTTTTTTAAGCCTGAGGGGCTGTGAGCGGGGTCGGAGAAAGTGAAAAAGAATGGTATTTGAACCGGTGTGGGCATAGTCAGGCACATTAGCTGTTCAAAGAGGTAAGAACCCTAGTCTGTGGAGATTCTCCCTTTTTCAAAGGTTCTAGTGAAATGGGTGTAGCGGGAGGACTCCAGGGACAAGATAGGGCTTCGAAATCTAATTTCCTCTCCTAAGTGCTTGCTGGTTCCAGACTCCCTATCTTGGTTGGCTGTCATTTCCAGAGGAGTTGGACTGCTTTCCACTGATAGTATCCAACAAGGAGTGACGAGAGGAAAAGTTATCTCTAGCATATTATTATTTAAAGGAATCCTTCTTTCTTTTGATATCAATTGAACAGAGGCTTAGTTGTGTGATTCATATCCAGTGGATCAAGGGTAGGTTCTTAAAAGGCCTTCGAAAGGAAACTCCTGCAAATCCTGGAAGGAGAAAAGTGTACCCTTGAGTTAAAGCGCGCCCTTGGTCCTATTGCTACTGCTTCAGATTCACTTGCTAACAGCGCTAGTCACCTCTTGACTTAGTAAACTACCCCATTCGTAGTGTCAAGCCTTCCCTTCCTCTACTGCTGGTCGACTAGACTAAGTCAACTTGCTCGTGGAAAGGCAGGAGCCTGGAAGCCAGGAAGAACGAGCCCTTAAATTCTTATATTCTGACTTCTTCTACCAAATGAGCATAGAAAGAAGGGTAGACGCTCCTTTAGCCATCAATCCATAACGAGACTTAGGTGATCCCATCTCTCTTATAGAGAGGCGAGAAAGAGCTCCATTGAGCGCCAACTCCAGCATTCACACTAGAATCTACTTCCAACCTTTAACACGGAGAAAGCCAAAAGTCTCTCTTTCTCTTTCTCGATAACGGCCGGGGAACGAAGGAACTTACTGATTAAATCATTTCGGAGTTCAATCACCCGACTCAAACTCAATTCAATAGGAAGAGTCGAAGCTAGTTTTGCTATTGTTAACGTAGTGCTAAGAAGGAAAGAGAAGCTGTGAATCGATAAATGCCATCTAGTTCCATTCCTTCGCCTTTTCCGGCAGTCCTCGTACCATTCCCGGGTGAGACTTTATATATGACCAATGCGAGTAAGGGTATCAAGTGATATACGATTTGATTGGATTTTCTTTTCCTGGAACCACTCTTCTGAGCCTGTTCTTATGGGATTGGGCCCCTCTTTTCGCTGTGAAGGGTTAGCCCCTTAAGTCCATCTCTGGGGAGTTCTCTTGCACTTATAGCTCCTTTCATATCTTCTGCCTTCTCTTATTTTTCCCATCCAGCTGGGATATTTTCTGTGAGCAAGCCTCTTTCTGCCTTTGCTTTGGGACGAGGCCAGTTCTCTTAATCCATCCAGAGGGAGTGCCCCATAAGCCAATGCCATTCCATTCATTTCCCGTTACCTGCCAGCCATTAATTAGGAATTAGGAGTTCTGTCCATGCGATCTAACAGACTAACAGGACAAGCAGTAGTTTTGAAAGGAAATCTGGCAAGGGAAATCCAGCAAACAAGGGATAGGGATAAGGCAAGTCTTTCCAGTAAGTGGTCGCAAGCGAATGACCTAGGAAGAAGCCCGTTTACTAAGAAGTTCACATGCCCTGCAACGGATCTCAAACAAAGCGTGGCTGACAACGCCAAGAAAGTATGGCTTACACTTCCTTAGGAAGTCAGAACAGGTGGAAGTGGGCTGGGTAATTTACCACAAGGGCTCAGGCCTAATTGGACTTATTAATAGTTTTCAGTCACAAAGGAAGCTCTTATTCCTTTCAAGCAAGAAGGACTCGGCTTACTCACCAGGAATGCACCAAAACCTAAGGGAGAGTTCCTGGATCACTCAAAAAAGGTAGTCAGGAGATACTTATCCAAGAAGCTAGTGATTTGGCTAACCTCAGGTACCTTCCCAATCGAACTATCGTGCGTGACACATACATGCCGATTCCATAAGCTTATTTCACTCATTGCTATTAGTGGAAGAATGCCCTCAATGTCCATGCGGCTGCCTTGAACGAATCCCATTCGTAGTTATGAATAAACCTCCTAAGTCAATCCGGACGGGATAAATTCCAAAGGATCATGCCGAGTTCCAGAAAGATTCTTTTTTCATCAAAGACCGAGGTTGGATGCGCGTTACTAATCAATTACCTGCTGCTTTCCACTAAGGGTATGAAAGATTTGGATAAAGTCTCACTCTCGATGGCAAGGCTGGGGAAGATCGATCTAATCTAAGGGGTGAACCTATTTCAGGATTCCTTCTAGTGCTTAAGGTGCGTAGCGGAAGAAGACTTTTCACGCTTTCTTAATTGCGCAAGAATGAATATATTAGTAAGCCATGGAACTGATTGATCTGTAAGAAACTGTCTTACTAGCACCCGTAATAGGCCTACTTATAGGAATGGATAGCCTCTTTACCTTCTTTCATGATGTAGTTGCTTATCCTTTAGGGAAGCTTTTCACTCCTAGGTGAAAGAGATGTGGAACTCTTTGACAGCAGGAACTTGAGACTCTAGTGTCTTATCTTAAGTGATTAGGCCTCTATTTAAGCATAAAAACAAGAGTTACAGGAGGCGAAGTAGGAGTAGGAGAAAAACTAGTTCCAGCACAAAAATCAGCTCTTCGACCACTTTGTAGCGCTCCTTTCTAGGCTACGTTCGACTCGTAGAAAGAAGATTCCGAGTTGAAATCGCCTGGCCGATGTCACATCAAAATGATTAAGACGATTCTTTCTCCCTTCGATCATTATCCACTTCAACTATAACTAGGAGAGGACTTCCTCCCCTGCCAGAATCCGAATCTTAAGCTTAAACAAAATCATTCCCGTCCTCAGCACCCGAATCATTCCTATCTGAATCTCCATCCGCCGCATTTGAATCAGAGTACGGAGGTGCGGCAGGTGGTATCGTAATCGTATAAGAAAATCAAGGTTTCATTTCACATTCATCCTCCTCTCTTTTCTTTTGAATGGACAGATAATAAGTTATTAAGGCAAGGAAGTAACTTCTTGCACAGATTACCCGCTACGCTCTTTGCTTTATGGCTTACAGGAGTACTTGACTAGCCTGCTTGACTGATCTTACAGTTCTCGACTCAGCGGGGGGTAATTATGCTTAACACAGGGAGTTCGGACATTGCTAACATTCAACTGAAAGAGGGGATTGAGAGAGGGGATAAAGGGATTAGGCTCTGCAGATGAATTTTAGAAGAAGGATCGCATTCTATACTTCTATCATTGGTGCTATCGTATATGAGGAGCTTTCTTTTTGGTATGAAAGGTGATGTGATCTTAACTAGAAATTTCATAAGAGAAGAAAGAGAGGTAAATGAAAGGAGTTTCCTTCTGGCTTTTTCTTATTCGGAAATGAAAACATTTACCTTGTTCACCGGGTTCATACTCAGATAAGTATGCCACGTATGTCCTTCTTGGTCTCTTTGTTTGTGGCCAGGGGAAGTCGCATTAATAACGCTATTTACAAAAAAGAAGATGCCCCACTAGTCTTATTTTATTGATCACTAGCCCTTACTTACTCTCAGTCACTGATTCAAGAACGAATACCGAGACAGCCGTTCCCTTGCCGGTCTACTGCCTGATGGCTTTACATCGCTAAAGAATCCGTAATTGACAGCAAGAGCTAAGAATCAATAAAAGGAAAGTACCAATTGGATTGGCAATGTGCGCTCAAACCTGCTACTAGTCTCTGTGATCACTTATGTAATTTCAGTAACCATCATTCCGCCAGTGAATGTGTAGCGAAAGAAGGGAAAATCACTATTCTGATACATCTGACTGGTTTACTTTCAATCAATCTTCAGAGCACAGAGGGAATTACCCACACCGAACAGCATGTGTTAAGCATTTCGTTTAGGCAAATAAGAGCTCGCATAGCTTATCTAATCTCCATCATCTTATCTAGCCTTTCTTCGGGAATAGCGGGACGGGTTCCCTATATTACGAGCAACTATATACAATCCTAAAGGGGAAAGCTTCTCTCGAATGTATGAAGGAGAAGAGATACCCGAAGGCATCTTTTCAGAAGCATTTCCTACCCCGCCTGAAGCTAGCATATAACCGCCATGGCGAAGAGGCCATATGTTGCAGAGGTGTGTCGAGGCCTGCTACGCAGAGGCTCACAGGGAAGAAAGAAGGGGAAGTTCACCTTGATAGCTATAATGGACAGGGGGCATGGCGGCCGTGGTCCTTTTCTCTTACGGAGGATGATGATGAGGATTTACTCACTGATGAAGACGCCATGAGTCAAGATGAGGAAGAGGTTTTGAGTTCGAGTTGGAGTGGAAGCAGTGAAGGAGGCGAGTTCCCTAACCTACGCGAGCCTAAAGAGAAGAGAGTTCCGTCTACGAAGGGTTCGGGTTATCAGTCCGGATCAGTCCCACGCAGGCCGCAGAGAAAGAGACAAGGAGGAAGAAGGGGGCACTACGGGAAGAGCATCCCTGCGCAACGACATAAATCGCGCCACTTGAAGTGCGTGCTTTACTTTGACTATCGGGCATGAAAATCTCGCTTTCTTTCTAGTACCGTCTGTGATCAAAGATCGTTCCGGATTCGTCGGTCCCAACAGTTGAATTAGGTTAAAGGGAAGGTCCTACTCGTCCCGTCGAAAGAGTTGGAAAGTGGTTTTTTTATCAATTCCTTAGTTTGGTATAGATCGTACGAATCGTGCTGTAGCTTTCCTGCTGACCTCTTCCATCTGTTCCTACTAATGGTGGATCGCTGGAGATGGTATAGCAAGGCCTTTCGTCTTCTTCGAGCGTAAGGTGGAAGCCCTGGGGAGTCGTCATCCATTCCATGGAAGTGGAGGCCCGGTAGCTGTAGGTAGATGGCCCTAGCCTGTTGGAGGTGCTTTTCCTCGAAAACTATAGGAATTAAACTTAAGAGCAAGCTCGTCCCCTGGAAGAAGGTGAAAGGCGGAGGCGCCCCTGCTATCAATGAAATTAGTAAGGCAAATCAGAGGACAGATCCCTGTGTACTGATTTAGATCTACGCGTCTTCCCATCTTCTAAAGTGGCGTAAAGAGATTACTTTCCCCTGGGAGTCTTTCTTCTTCTAAAAGAAGCGAGTGTATGGAGTGATTCTTTTGCTTGACCTACTCGGGGGGGAATAGTTGTTTCCTTCTTCAGGGGGAATGTTAGAGCGCCAGCCTTCAAAGCAGTTCCTCATATTCTAACTCGCTGGATTGTCATCGGCTAAGCTATAGGAAGGTGTGTCCTAGTAGGGTCTTCCGCCAGACTTAAGTAGTCGCTACCCCCTTGCTATTCAATGGTATGTCTCGCTCCACTCCAAGCCGACCCTGCCCTTTGGAGTCATTTTTGGTCTCCTAGCGGAACAGAACAAGGGCCATTTAACTACTGACTCAGTCCTCTTCTATGGTGTCAACTTGATATAGGCAAAAGGCACGAGAAGTCCCCCTCTAGGGTGTTTGGTCATTTGTAGTCTTAAACGTGGATTTCTTCTGCTTAGACTTTTGGTCCTTTCTTTCAGAGGTATTGTGTGAACTAGTGGACCAACTCTCTGGTTTTTGAATCCATGATTTTGTATTGCTGTAGAATATTAGGGCAGGCCTTGTACTTGCCGTCGGTGTAGTGTGTCTTGGTGAGTATCTGAGCTTGTAAGGGGAAGGTCTCGTCCAGTTCTATTTCTTTGTCTGTTACTGAGTCTAATGTCTCGGTAGCTGTCACCAGCAGTGGAGCTTTTCTTCCTTGTTTTGTGCGAGCTGGTTAAGGGGTAAAGTCAGTGTGAGCAATGTCGGTTATTCTCTTTTTCCTTGGACCGGTAGGGAAGTAATCGAGGTGTAACTTCCTCAATCGTTTAAGTGAGTAAGGCAGTCAGCCTATTCCTCTTTCTTTTTCCGTGGTACCTTTTCTTCTGTAGTAGGGCCTTTCCCTTGCTATCTTAGACCAGCCTAAAAAGCGCCCATTCCTTGTTCTTAAATGGGGAGTCATTCTTCTCTTGTTTCTCCTGGTTGGGGTGAAGTCATTCTTAGTGGTCCAATCCCGTACCCCTCAGGTCTGGCAAGGAATCAAATCCTTACGTAACTGAGGCAAGGCAATCGTTTCTTTAAGTCAGTGTGCTCCAGTCTAGGTATTTGATGACCCCTTTGTAAGGGAAAGGGAAGTCCGGCTAACTCTATATTTGATTTTGATTTACTATATAGGATAGGGGCAGGTCTCGTTCTGTTGAAAGTGTTCGTAGCGCTGCAGGTTTAGTTCCCCACTCGGATTGTCGGGGGAGGGGAATTGCACATTTGGTTTGAAACTCTCTATCTAAGAGTCTTAGGTTCTAGAAAACCCTATAGTAAGATGCAAGCTTAGTTTAGTTCAGTTACGCCAAGTAATTGCATATAGAGAAGTGAAGTAGCCGTTGAAGCAATAGAAATATCATAAGAGAGAGAAGAAAGCTACTTTTTCGCCCAAAGAATCCCATGTCTTTCTTGGTTGGAAAACCCAACCGGCGATTTACAACAAACAAGTCTTTCTTCACAGAATAAAGTGGAACAAGAAAGAGCAAGAAAGAGAAAATGCAACTAAACGATCTAATTATACTATATCTCATTTCCCTGGCGACTAGTTTAAATCTAAATCATTCTGTAACCACCTCTTTGTCTTTATAATTGCATTTCTTTTTTCTTCTGTCTCTACCTAAGTAGAGTAGAGCCACACCCTCTATGAGCCCTTTCCTTCTTTATTTCATGAAAGTAGGCTTATTTATTCCACCTTAAAAGCTTTTTTTTGTTGTTCTTCCTATCGCCCTTTCTTAAATATGAAATAGAAATGGGCATCTTCTTATTCTTCAGCCTGAAAGGCTCTTCCCTGCCTAGCTCCCCTGAAAAAAAAAGGAACAACTACCTTGCTTCGGCACACGATTCGGAAAACAGCCTCAAATTGAGCTTTTACCTCTCCAACCGCTGCCCGAGTGGGAAGGGGGTCTCTATGTAAATGAAAGGCAGAGATGAGAGCGACAGAAGAGGAGTGGAACGAAGCCTTAACTTAAAGGCGAGGCACCCGAAGACAAAAGCCATTGGCTGAACACCAGCCAGACAAATCCTTAATTCGAAAGACGACAATCAAAGCATCACGACTCGAGGAACATTCCTCAAGGGAGTGAACCTGTGAGATCGGTAGACAACCCGTAAAAGGAAGCCGCTAGGCATCAAGCCCCAATTCCATTCTGACGGGGAAGGGTTCTCCTTCAAGACAAGCCAATAACCTAATCTCTCATACTAGTGGAACCTACACCTATTGGGATAACGGTAATAAGACGCCGTGGGGTGATACCGATTAAGTTAAAGCGAGAGACAATACAAGCCATCAAAACTGCGAGTGCCCTGACCTTTGCGCTTTTGTTGATGTCCAATGAGTCGAACCCTGGCTCTGGGAAGAGATCCCTGGCCGTATTGTTTAGCGGTTCTCCACAAGGACATGGACTGCTGATCTCAGGATGAAGGTTGCAGACTTTATTTATTACGAAGGTCTCCTTTACTACATTGGTAACGAGTGGAAGGTCTGGTGCGCTAAGCGCGCGTGGTGTCAGTAGTAATCGGCGCCATGTACCACCAGATCCAAAATCCAATCATAGCGCAAACAGCTAAAACAAAGCGAATGTCTCTTTCCATATGCTAGTACAAGTGTTTCCTCTAGTCGGAAGCTCTTAATTCGTGATGCCTCTTCTTTCTAGGCGATCGGTAAGACAAAGTAGCCTCTCGGGCGATCTTCTCGCAAAACGAGAGTATCTGGGCACATACATGGAAGGGCAGCTGTCTCCGATTTGTGGTTAGTGCTTCCCAAGGACGACCTAAATAAAAAACTGCAGACCAGAGCAGCCCTCCACCGTAACCAAGCGGACTTTAAATTGTTCTTGTTTCAGTTGGAACGTGCTTCATTGCGTACTTTAAGCGTTCTTGTACATGGGAGGACTGAACTGTCGGATCCCAGCATCGTGCCATTCAGCTCGTGAATCAGGTCTTTTTTCCTTAGTTTTACCCAGCCCGAACAAATGCCTGTTATTGGGGCGAATCGACATGGGATTGGTGGATTGGTATTCTTTCTGCTCCCGGTTTCAGGGGATCCCTCTTATTTGCTGACGGTTTGATGCGAGTCTGTTGAACAGTGAGAACATTACGTATCCTTTTTTTTCGTATGAGAGTAATTCAAATTGGAAATATGCGAGACAGAGCTATCGTATAAGGGACTGAGTTCTCCGTCCCCTCCCTCCTTTAACACTAAAAGAAGATTATAGCTTTTGGTGTTCATGAGGAACGAGGTTTTATTCTTATTTATTTGTCTACCACCCCTCCCACACCTACCTCATGCTAGAAAGCGCTTGTTCTCGACCTATTTCATAAGTGAATACACCCGATTATGCGACATCTAGAGAACAAAGATTGAACAATCGATATTGCGACCTTCATTCACTAGGTGTAAGGAAATCCTCCTAATGTGGGGAGACCCTCATACCCACTTCTCCCACTAGACGGGACATCCTTGAAGCCAAAAAGGCTTTGAAAACACTTTTGAGATTGAAATCTAAGTTTTGGAAGGTACCTTAGCCTTCATGCCCTCGATCAAACTATCAACTGACCGACTGGATGGACTAACAGAAAAAGAGTAGCCTACGCTGGCTGGACCGCTGGACATACCTACATACGGACTGCAGACAGACAGATACGAATTCTGCCCTCCGGCTATTACACATGACCTGAGGAAGGAAGAAAGGAAACTCAGTCCTTAAATAAAGGCTGAGCGGCTGATAGGATTGACTCGTGAACTGGATGAGACCATTCACTCACGGAAGACTTGCTAGATATCGCTCCTTCCAAGTGAGCCTCTTTCATAGGAATTCCCCCCATCAGATCCGGGGGTTCCTATAGGGGCCAGGTACACTCTACCTGAAAATGAGAGAGAAATGAATGCAAGACTTCGAAAGCTTGCAAGGCTTGAAGCTCAGAAATGGATAATTTGAGATCCGTTGAATTCAGACCATAAAGCGTGAAAGTCTTTTTCCTCCCACTTGAATAGAAGAATGATGGGAGGAAGTCAATTGCCCCTTCTCCGACTAACCGATAGGGAAATCCTTACACAAGCCCAAAAGCATGAACTCGATCTTCAGCCCTTACCACGATTCTCTCAAAGGAAGGAGATGAATCTGACTAAGTAAGGGGCCGCGGAGGGACTTAGTGTGAGTCACTCCACTCGGGAAAGAACAAAGAAAAGGCAATCAATTGTTTAAGCTGTCAATAATGTCTTTAAATAAGTCATTTTACTGCGGAAAAGCGGTCCGCTCGAGGTTATCTTCTGCCTGGTCTGGGACCATACCATAGTGTCTTTGCCCAAGATCGATCCCTCACAGAAGACTTTAAGGAAGGAATGGACCACTCTTCGAAAAACTTTTTCCTTCAATCTGTGAAAGGTAGCGGAGTGCCTCCCATTCTCATTCAGGTCGTCCCTCAGGCGAGAAAGTTCTTCTAAGGACGTCTCTCCTGAGGGCGCACTGGGATTGTCCAGGGCGCGCGCTCCACGGTTCAGCCAATCTCCTTCGGGATCAAGGGGTGTCATCTGCCGGATGATATCCACTTTGGCCTCGAAAAGATCTTCCGCCTTTATCCGGGCCCATTGGATTTCCTGGGCAGAAGGAAACTAGTATTTGGCTAAGAGTCTCCTCTGTATTGAAAGTAAAGAATCTCCCCCTATCACCTCATCCTCGTCATACGGAAAGGGAACGACATGAGATGGACCGGCTTCAGCCTCCCCGGAAGCTACTGGATTTGCGGGCCGTGCAACTCCTTGATTGACGGAGGTGCCCTCCAGATCCGTTTCGGAAAAGGGCTCTGCTAAGACGTCTAGGTAAAAATCTGTCCAACCAGAGTCCCTACAGCTACCCCCCATGTGACTGGAACCCCCTCCTTCGATCCGCCAGAATAGGAAATGACCTCCCCTTCCGATACACTAAAAATTAGAGAAAGCATAAAACTATGGAAATAAAGACCTAAGCAAGAAATAAAGTAGATTCGTAGATAATAGCCATATAAAGATATGAAAAAGAGAATGGATATATAGACAAATATAAGTAGAAAGCCTGACTTTTTCTTTTGTTTTACACTAAGAAAAAGAAATATCAAGCCTAATAAATAAAGAGATCCCAAAAAGTAAGAGATTTCTACCAGTGGTCATTATAGCGGTTCCTTCTGATCCGACAAAATGCGCAAAACCCATGGATGGAAGTTACAACATGGATCGAAGAATATAGTTCATTTGCTTTTTTTTGACAATTGTGCCTAAATTTCGCCAGCCTAAAGAGGCTGTGCCGGGCTGTGCACTTTCAGCCCATCACATCAAGGTGACAGGATTTGAACCTATGGCCCTCTGTACCCAAAACAGATGCGCTGACCAGACTGCGCTACACCTCGTCTCACCCCCCTCAGCATATAGATCCACCCGATCGATGAACACTCGAACCGAACTCGCCCATCCTTTTGGGCATAGGGACGCGAGAACCAATCCGAGTAATCAACCGCTTTTTTTAGAAAATCTGCCTCCAGCAAGACAAGATAGGGCGACGCCAAAAAGCCGTATAGTGCAGGAGCGCTCACATTTTTTTTTTGCTTCCTCTTTAACTTGAATTTAAGAAAATCCGGCTAGGCTACCTGTCCTTTGGACCCAAAGCCCGCTTAGAAGTGGATTCGAACCACTGACACAAGGATTTTCAGTCCTTTGCTCTAACCAGCTGAGCTACCTGAACCACTTTCCTAAAGTCTGTTTTCTTCATCGAATAGCGCCCTACCTTACTTACCACTTGACTAGTCAGGGAAAAGCCCTTTACTAATAACAAGAAAGAAAGGGCTTTTTTCGTTCGTCAAGCTTTCGAGCAGCTCTTTCAACTGCCGCCTAATCTCCTCTCCCAACATGCTCAAGAACCGAGAGCCGCCCAGGGACTGCCGGAGGGAGCTTGCTTATAAAAAGAAGATAGGCCGGTCAAAACAACGCGCAACGGGCTCTCCGCTCACTAAGTAGTGCTATTCTGTCCTCCGGGGGACTCCACCAACACCAAGAGGTTCTTTCTCTCACGTAATTTCGCCCGCCCGTTCCACTTCCGTGCCGGAGGAAATGGGATTCGAACCCATGATACAATCTTCTTATTGTATGTCGATTTAGCAAACCAATGCCTTAAGCCACTCAGCCATACCTCCAAGTTGTTGATCGGAATTTGATGTGCGGTTGGTTGCCCGAAGGGCTATCTGATCCGATCAACTGCGTAAGCCGTAGCGCGCTAGCGCGCGTACTCTTCCTCTATCTATGAGCGAGACTCCATCAAAATCTGCCACTCGTTGGGCGACGCCCTCTTTTCTATGAACACCCCACCACTGAATGATGAACTTTGCCAGTCTTCGCCTCCGACCCGACCAGGAGAGAACACAGAGTCAAGCCAAGCCCTTACCCGCCTGAATTGAATTCATATCTCCTTCGTCTGGTCGAGAAGGGAGAAAGCCCGGGGAACTGGACTGTGACTCTTCTATTACATTACGGAGAAGTCCATTTTCGTCATGATCGATCCACGTCCTACCGTAGTGCCCGGAGAACCAGGCTTGCTTAGCTTACAAAGCTAGCTTACTAACGCGAAGGCCTTTCCTTCACGGGCTTACTTAGTGCTTGTGCTAAGGAGCGCTAACGAGCAAGAAAACGGATGCGCTAAGGCGACCCAAACAAGCAACGGCGTTCGAGCCCCCTTGGTAAAGCGCGCTAGCGCGCTTTACTTGGAGGTTCGCCCTCTGGGAGAGGGGCTAATGCCACTCGACTGGTTGGAGAGGGGTGAAGCTTGTTAGAGTCAGGAGTTTAGGCTTTCGCGCAGCTCAATCCCTTGCTTGTTGTTTTCGAGCCGGAGCTCGCTGGGTAGTGAAGTGGTCCGTGAAGGTTAAATCACACTTGTGTTAAGCAAGCCGAGTAGTCTGACTTAACATTGATTGAAGCAGCTGTTGGAGAGAAGACACCAGTCAGACCTGCAAGCACCGGGTAGTACGCAGCGGCAGTTTTCAATCATACAATGTGTACTCGTAGTCTGACTTTTAGCGGTAGTCAGCTGTCCTCGTTCTCCTCTTTTCATTGCCCTATTGAGTAAGGGTCGGTGTTTGCAAAAATGTCGAGCCGACGGGGTCAGGTACCAGTAGTGACAATGGCAAAGGGGGGGGAGCTGGACACTGCTGAACCGGAAGAGATTGCTCAGGATGAGTGTCTGGGTAACAAAGCCGAGAAGGGTGTAGTCAAGGTGCGAGTTTAACGAGCGAGGAGAGTGATTTGGCCCATAGAAGCGAGGATCTGGAAGAGAGGGTTGATACTGGGTCAACTATGGCAGTGACTGAGGGGGACTTGTTCTGTGATAAACAAATGACTCCAAACAAGAACCTCAGGGCAGCCAATCCTAAGAAAAGAGGTGAACCTGAAGCAGTAAGAGTCAGCGTTCAGGTGCTGGTGCTATGACCTTTTTTCCACCTTTTTCGAATCGAATGATTCAGCGCTCTCAGAAAGCGGATCAAAGGCTTCCTATTCAACGGATTCGGATTATTCTACTTTAGATGCTTCGGATGCTTCCTCGGCCGCGCAGTACGTACTTCTGTTTGGAGAGTCTGTTCCTTACTTAGCTAGGACTTTGAGTGACTAGAGTAGCCCCTCTGTATCCGAGCCTTTTTGTTTATGCACCTGAAACGGCTTCCGATTTGACTTACTTATAGTAAAGTGGATCGACCCCGTTCAGTAGAATTACGAAGAAAGAAGGCTAGGCTTCTTGAACCAGAGCTAATTCGATCTTCCCCTTTCGACAATGTGTTTGAATAGCAAGCAAAAGTACCACGACCGAACAATTCTATTCGGTTAACAAACTACTTATAGAATGAACTACATCCATCAACCGGCATACCTTTCTTCTCGTAACTACGATCTGTCTTCGGTGTTGATATGATCTTTCTATCAAGAGAAGATCGGGAATTGCCGCTAGGCTTTTCTTTTAGCTCTCACTCATCCCGGGCGATTCTTATTATTCTTGGCCACTAAGGAGTAGTTGTGGCTTTTGACCAAGAGAACGAGCTAGACAGAAAAGGTACCACCGAAAGAAGGTCGACCTCACCCCCTTTGGTAAACCGAAGCAGAGAAAGAGGAAGAAGCAAAGCTAGGCCATTCGATTAGGGATGTTCTCACCTGTGCGTACTATCTTGAAGAAGGAATATAAAAAAGAACCTTCTTCTTTTTCGCATCTCCCAAGTTCGAATGCTTTTATGCTGTTAAAAGAAATCGAATACCATTCGTGCGTGACCCAATTCAAAAACGGAGTGACTGAAGACCTCCTCCCCCTTTCCCGCCTATCCCTCCCGCAAGAGAGGACTCGTTCTGGCTTTAAAGAGCCTCTTTTTTAGCAGTCTCGCCCATAAGATAAGAGAAGATTGACCATCTCTTCTTCCAAGCTTCTTTCTGCTTCTTCTCGGCGTAACGAAAGAACTAGATGAGGAGAGGCCTCCGGTTTCAAATCCCTACCCTACGCCTTACGAGGGCGCCCTAGCCAGATTCACTCCCAAGGGTCAAGCCTTTGAAACTAGTTCAAATAGTCGTCACAGTCTTCGTTCCTGCTTTCAACGAGACTTTCTTTTCTGCATCAGCTTGTAAAACTCTCTCTCCTTCACCTGGAAAGGGAGAGCGGACAAAGTACCAGACGATTTGGGTTGGGTAAGAAGAGCGTACGATAAGAGTAAGCAGACGATGTCGATAGAAGACGATTCGTGGGATCTTCCTCAAAGTCAAAGAAAGAGAAAAATGAGCTAAAGAAAGAAGGTATGCCCAGCCCATGAAATTAGATGTCGAATGAGTACGATTTCGAGCATAAAGAGAGAAGAAAAAGGAACTGCAAGAATCTAGGTTTAGCAAGATAGCTGCCAGAAAGACTGAGCTTAGGTGCATAGCGCTTAAATAAGTGGTTGAAGAGTAGCTTTCCATCCCGACAATGACTACTGACTTTCCATTTTTGGGATTTCACTTAAAAGACTGGACTTCAAGCAGCAATGAGAGCAAAGGCAAGGAATTTATGCGCCAATAATCGAAGAATGGGGCAAGGCAAATTTCCAGACAATGGCAAGTGCTTGAGAAGGAGCTGTGAAAGAAGGGGCTGCTAGAGAATAGGGAGCTCTTGAAGAAGAAGGGATTGCGGGGTGAACGGCATTCTATTGTACTACTAACACTAGCTGTACTAGAGTAGTTTAGTAGCGCCTTTTGAATCAAATAGGCGAACCCTTTCCGAATCCGAAAGGCGAACAGCCCGCATTGCAAGCAAATAGATAGCCCCCGCCCGTTTGAGTCGTTGCGAGCCGGAAAGCGTACCGGCAGTTTGAGTCACGAAAGGGCCGCTTGCTTAATCTTAACTTATATTTATATATATATACAAACCAAGAAGAAAATCCTTTTTTTATCCAATTGTTCATTCCTGGGAAGAGGAAGAAGCAGATAGAGCAAAGGCCTCCTCTTTCCGAGGTTGGGTGTGGCTTCCCGAAGTGAGCGAATTGCATGTAGAGATCCGTAGGGGCTTATAGTTTAATTGGTTGAAACGTACCGCTCATAACGGTAATATTGTAGGTTCGAGCCCTACTAAGCCTACCACCCCCTTCTCTTCACCCGATACAAGAAGGCAGTCGAAGTCCCCTCCACTCTTCATTTTATGGGAAGACATCGCGTTCCTAGTAGATTTCCCTCATAGCACTGTCCCCTTAATGCTACGAAGTGAAGCAGGCATAGAGACCAACCATAGGGTATCTATCCTGTGATCCAACCCCGGCTCGGTATCGGTAGTCTCCGTCTTTCCCTGCCAGCCCTGGTATGAGTTGAGAGTATTAGAGGGAGTCTTATTCTACTCTAGGCTCACTCCACCCCCTGTGTTGTCTTATTTCTTTCAGGAGGGACTAGATTGTTAAGAAATACCTGACTCTGTCTTTGGGCTAAAGCCTATAGTTCTCTCCTCACTAACGGAAGTCTCTTAGTAAGTAGCATCAGCTCTTCCGGGGGGAAAGCCTAAGTAAGGAGTATTCGCGGGCTATCCACAAGCATTAGTTCTCCCCCTGACCTGCCTCCCAACCTAAAGATCATCAGCGGACGACGCCTTCTTCCGAAAGTCCTCCCTCTTTGCTTTGCCCCAGCGAAAGAGACTGAAAAAGATCCGTATCCGATTCCTCGGGTCTTGCTGCGTCAGCTACCGTAGATAGGAGGCTTTAGCCTATAAAGAAAGCAGCTTAGTAGTAGGAAGGAAGCAAAGAAAAGTATGCCCTACATGTCAACAGGGTTAAAGTTCAAAGCATCGAAGATGAGTACATGGAAGCACCAATGAAGAAAGTCCAGAGTGCAGATATAACCTTCTCGACAGAAGACATCTTGCTGGACAGGAAGAAGCATACATAAGCGGCCTCTTTATCTCACCGGTGACATCGGCGAAAGAAAGAAGGCTACCGCGGGTAGAGATCGACCCTGGGGCCTCCATCAACGTGATGCCACTGCGGGCCCTAGCCGATCTTGGAATTCGTTCCTACGAGCCGGCTAAGTCAGACCAAGGTGACTATTCCGGGGTACAATGCCGACTCGCAAAGAGCCGCAAGATTCGTCTCTTGTGTGTGCCAAACATGGGATCTGAAGACTGAGGTCACTTCTTACGTGATTGACGGTGACACCTCCTAAACTTCCTGCTTGGATCCACAGCGTGGTACCTTCCACCCTTCATCAATGCTTCAAATACGTTGATGAGAAGGGAGAAACTGGGTATTTGCCGACAAGAAGCCCTTTTTTAAAGGAGTCTAGGCAGGCTGTCTGTACGGATGCGCGTCTTTACAACGACGGCCCAGCCCAGACAGTGATGGATGACGAAAGCCCGCCAGCGAAAGCCGAAGCACAGGTTCGTAGACCTCTCCGAATCCCAAGCTAAGGGATTTACGGTCAACGCTATCTCAAAGAGCATGACCCCGTTGACGAAATCTCTAAACTGGGGCTGGGGGAATTACTTCAACTCTCGGTAAAGATGCCACTTCCTGCATTACAGCAACCTTCTCAGGCAGAGGACCCTAATGGAGTGGAGCTACATTCGTCCTCTCAATGGAAGGTTTTTTTCCTCATCTTTCACAGGGTAGCCCGGAAGTCTTCTTCTACGCTGGAAAGAATCGTCACCGATGGTGAGATAAGAAAGAGAAAGTACAGTCCGATTGCAAAGAAGCGAAGGACATGGGCTATGACCTTGAGGAGCCTGTCGGGCTGAAGTGAAGAACGGTCGAGGCAGAAAAGTACCCCTCGAGCCGCATCTAAGTGAAGAAGAAAGGGAAGCTTGGCTAGCCGGCCAGTACGTCGATCTCAGAAAACATAGGCTTGGGCTACCTGCCAACTCCGCTCCCTGCGCCGAAAACTTTGTCTGACGCCGAAAGTTCTGGAGATCTTTCTTTCAGATCTCTTCCAATTGTCTATAAACTCTGTCTCCGTCAAACAAAGAGCAAAGAGACGAGAGTCAGTTCAAGAATAGGATGTAGAGCCTGTGCCCCCTAAAGAGGACGAGGTCAAGTAAATGGATCTCGTGTTGACAATCCTCGCCCTGTATTCCTAAGTGCAAGCTTCTCAAATGAAAGAGATTTGACAGTACATGGATCTACTCAGAGAATTCTTTTATGTTTTCGCTTGGAGCTACGCCGAACTGGACTAGACCGAAAGATAAATGAGTTAGCTCAGGCTCAGGGCGTGAAAGAAAATAGATAAGAAAGGCGATTCCTGATCTGAAGAGTTTGCTATAGTGGAATCTGTTGAATTTGGGAAGGCTCACAGGTTTGGTGGTATATCCTTACATATATAAGTCGTTTTGATCCCGGCTCCGGTCAAATGGATTTAGGAAAGCTTCCACGTGACATCCTCAAGTTAGTCTTCTGCTTGAACTGTCTTATCGAAAGCTAAAGGTAGTTAACCTAGGGGTAGGGGAAGAATCCGACTAAGCTTTGCCTTGAACTTGGCACCTTACCTTCTAATCGGTAATTAGATTCAATAAAGAGGACTCACAGATTGGACAGTGGCACTGGAATGATAGCAAGCATCCCTTCTTCTCTTTCTTGGTCTGAAAGAAGTAGCTAGGACCCATCTCCCTCACAGTGTCCTTTCGCGGATTCTCTAAGAGCGGCATCCACATGATCAGAAAGTAGTGACGAAGGGTCAGGTAAACTAACATGCAAAGAACGGAAATGCCGACAACAGCCTTTGGGGATAGGAGCTTCGCCCGGCGAAACCCCATGCTTTGAGAGTTCCTTTCTGCCAGCACTTTCTTTCTCTACCCGGGAGTAACTTCATCAGTACCTGGGGCTACTGTCCCAGGATAAAGGTATGATCCATACATGGAAAGTGTCAACTTTGACTCACAAGCGCCACCCTCACCGGGTAAATCCGGAGGGAGAAGGGCAACTGCTTCTGTAGGTAACGACTCAAATTCATATTTTCATTTATAGAGTCGTGAACCAACGAGTCTTTAAGTAAGTGGGCGTTAAGCGTAACGAGCTTACAGGAGGTAGAAAATCTTTGCCGTTAGTCTTTTATAAAGAAATATTCAAGCTAGGCTAGTAAGAGAAGGAATACAGGTAAGAAGTCGAGAAGTCAACTAACTTATAGTGCTTTCCACACCCCGCCCCGTAGAGGGAAATTTACCTGTGAATGCGGTGCGGGCCACTGCTCCCCCTTTCACTCGAAACAAGAGTTCCGTGCCAAGCATAAAGATTGAATCAATAGGCCCGTATTCTAATCCTAGAAATGCCATAACTCTCTTTCTGAATGTCTCGACTTTCTTTCTCAAAAAACCGGACAGGGGTGCGGAAATAGCTAGAATTAAATGAATAGGCTCTTGTCAATAGGTTGTTTGGCAGCTTTACGCGAATCCACACTAGCTAACTTTACACAGAAGGACCACCACCATTGAGACATTGATAGTGGATTAAGTGGCAAACCTATACTATGCCCAAGTGCGGACTTACTTAAGTAAGGGTATCCTATTGCTAAACATCCGGCTACCCATAGTTTGAAGGGAAGAAGCCCATGTCTGGAGCTATGCCACTGTAGAATCATTAATATTCGCGGATACTATTAATATTATCGGACACAACAACCAGAAGCCATATCTTTCGAAGGAAATGAAACTGAGAATGATATAATGAAGTAAAGAAATATAGAATTAGAAAAAGCTAGAGCTGGGTATAAAGGCTTACGACCTGGAGATTCTTAGCTTGTTAGACACAATCTATGTTACTAGCTATTCAGTGGATTCCTAGCCCTTGACTCATGGTAGAGAACACCAAAGGGTACTGCTCGCTTTGTTTCTCTTTATGTGGGGACGAGAACAAACTGACTATAAATCTGCAGAATCCACTACCCGCTCCTGCTTCTTGGTCACCAGAATCAACTGTCTCTACCTGTGCTATAGCTTCGGGTTCACCTAGGTGGGAAACTCTCTTTATGTGTAGATATGGCTGGTGAAACTGTTGGACGAACAGGACTCGTCTTTCATGCGGGCTTTATCCATACCACAGGGATTCTAGAAGTGTACTCTTATTTAACGAAAGTCTTGAGAGCGATGGACGCAATACAAGAGTCCTTCCTTTTTAAACCTTGAGGGCGAGTGAGAAAGTCAATCAAAAAAGCGATAGGGAAAGGGTCCCCCACCTATAAATAAGCCTATCCCCTCGCTTGATAAGACTTCCAACGATAGAACGAATTGAAAGCTAGGACGGATTGGAACGATTAGAATCCTTAAGGAATGCTTACCGAAGCGAAATGTTAACTACTTGAATAAGAAGACCGGTGGGATTGAAAGAAGTACCAAAGGCCGATGAAACTCTCTCAAATGGGCTGCTTCCTTGTTCTATCAAACAAGCTTGTAAACTCCTTCGCCCACCGCAACTCTTGTTTTCGGGCAGGAAAAGCATGAAGTAAGCTTAGTAAGCAGTAAACAATGAATGAAAGTATGTAAGTAAGTACGCATTTAGCGATGGGAAAGATTCCATAGATAGAGTAAGAAAGGGAGTTTACCCCAGTCCCAGCAGGGTCAGAATAAGGGAATTCTACTAGTTCAGTTCAGTTAGCAATTCCATCCGCCTTAGCTAAGACATATCCAGCCGCTTTAAACCAATCTTCCTCGATAACTAGTTCTGTTTGCCGGAAGTACGGTCAGTGTGAAGCCGGGGTGGCATAGACTCTCCTTTTCTCCCTCATCTCATTCCTTATTCGCAGGAGAAAACCCAGTCTGAAAGAAGCATTACGCTTTGGCTGTCAGTTTCTCTCCCTCGATAAAGGCAGTTCAGTTAGCCTAGAGGGAAGGTTATACCAGAATTCAACTCAGCTACAGGCTATTAAGTGCCAATTCAACTCAGCTTTTCAGCATTCAATGAAGTCAGCCTTGCTTGAAGGGAAGATAGTGAAGATGGATTGAGAGCTGGATGCTTACCTGCCTTTCCTTTTTCCCCTCTCTCGCCGCTTTCTTCAGCCAAGACTCTTTCACCTCACCCTACCAACTCCTTTTCAATCCGGATGTCTGCAGAGATCCCAGACAGGAAAAGACTCCCTTCTAGCTTTCCGACAAGATTCAAATCCATCTTTCTTCGGGATTTTGGGCTTACTCTTCTTTTCCTTCGGGGCCTTATGTTTCGAAAAAGAGTCCCCACTTGTACTGTATGTATTGACTGCCTGCCTCAATGCCCGCTGACTTATTTGTGACTTTACTGAGTTCCTAAGCACGAGCAAGTCATATTTTTAGCCCCAACGACAAAGGAACGAGCATTTTCGGGGACTTTCTTTCGCGATAGGCCAGGTTAAGGCGGGATCAGTAGCGAGCTTACCTTCCTATATATATATATGATATATGATAATATAAGGGTCGCCTAATCCGATTAAACCCTTTTTTTAAAGTTTCTTTAAGTAATTACACAAGAGTTTCATGTCCTTTGTCCTTCTCTTTCTCCTCCCGGACTCCCATATTATGGAATCTCCCCTAATTAACTTTACCATTGGGTAAATACAAGAACTAGAATCTTACTATTTTTAACCTTGGAAACTCTATTAAGGGAAATGCTAACTAGAATATTCCTATCCCTCCCCAAATCCCAAAATCCTGTAATACCACTGTTTCTATACCTGGAATTTCCTGAGTTTTGGCCGCAGGGAGAAGCGGAAGAAGCTACGGCTAGCGCTAGCGCGCTCAATCGTAGCTTCTTCGGTAAAGTGCTGAGCTCCTTCACGTGCGGCTAAATGAGCTCTTGTTGCTTCCTCTGCCTACTCCTTGCGCTAAAGTACGGTACACTGAAAACCATGCCCAGCAAACAGAACTAAGTGCTTGCTTCTGCCCCTCAATGATAAGCTTTCTTTAAGGAATTCTTTTACCCTTGTACGGTACACGGAACTTCAAAGGAGGAAGCCCACCAAGCGGAACTGCACTATCAATAAGTGGGACACCCAGTTTCAGTGGCGTGGACCATAGAGGTAGGGGCAAGAGACGCAAAGGGGCAATAGAGAAAGCAGCAGATCCGGAGCAGGGGCGAGCGAATCCATAACCACTAGATCGATGGATTGAGACCCCCAGTGAATGATCCAACAGTTCCATCTCCAGTAAAAGCATAAGAGGTGCATCTGATCGGGTAGCAGTGGGAGAGAGAGAGGAAGAAGAGGCACCCACTAGAGAACAAATGATATGGCTCGTTCGTATAGGCAGATAAAAAGTGAATGCCTATGTGCCAAATAGCGTGACTCAAGAAAGAATTGCAGCATGTCAATCAAGGTCCGGATCGAATCGCATTGAGAAGGAAGGGAGACAGATCTCAATGTCATGATAAAAGGAGCGGGTCAGGACCGGGGACGGGCGTCAGAGAAAGCTGGTAATCGAATAAGTAGTGAGTAGTAAGGCTGACGGTGAGTAAAACGAACAAGCTGGGGGCTATTGAGCTTGTTGAACCTGTGAATGTTTCGGTCCGGCCTTCCAGTTACGAAGCGGATTGTGTTACACCCTTCTGTTCATCTCATCCCAGTTGTAGTTGATCCAATCGATCCAGAACCTGCGGTAGTTTAACTAGTGAAAGCAAGGCCGGGAAAGAGGAAAGCAATTCCCTTCTTTCGGTAAAGAAATTCTTTGAACTTCTCTTCTGTGAACTGCAATTCTGCTTTTCACTTTGTCTACCATCGGCTGAGGGCATCCCTTCTCAGCTTCCCTTGTTTTGTCTGTCATCGTATTTGACTTTCTCGATATGAGTCGAGTGACTTCGTACCATTGAATAGTATAACATCACTCTTACCAATACTTCTTTCCTTGATTGCCTTTCTGACTTTCTGTGGGGAAAGTGAACTAATAGAATTCTCTATCTCCTCTAGAGCGCAATAGAATTCTATTAGTCTTTCTCTCCCGCATTGCTACTTATGGCTAGCACAGGAAATTTCACTCACTGTATTACCGCACATTAGTAAAGGTATTTATCCTGCCTTTGCTTTGACAGTCTTTCTGTTCCTGATTGAACTCCTTCATGCCATTGATTGATGACTTCGTATCTTGTGTAAGAGATATTCCATCAAGTTTATAGAGACTGAAAGCTGCCTAAACTGGATCAATAGAATAGAACACAGGTAAGGACGAATGCGAGAGAATGAGACTCGTAGGTAGTATTTGTTACTTGCACCGGTCGTTACACCGACGCCAAATTAAGGCCGACATGGAGCCATGCGCATGATTCCAAGAGTCACTAGAGGCGAAACTTAGTAAGAATAACCAGTAATGTAATGTCACGAATGGATGAAGCAAGCACTTTTAGATGGTATCGATCAGAGCCAATCAACCCTTTTCCCTGATTATCGTCACTTAAATCCCACTAGCCGAAATAGAATCCGTCAAGTAAGAGATAAGCCAGAGATCCAGATCATTAGAATACGTCACCGGTCCGAGACGAGATGGATGGGCCTTCTCGCGAAAAAGAGTAGGTTATTCCTATCACTAGGAGTAGTAGCGCTAGCGGCGCAGAAGGATAAAGTAGCTAAGCGCTAAAAAGCTATCTAGATAGTTTCCAGCTGAGGGATATTGGCTTAGATTGGTCTTAGCTTCGACTCGTCGTCTTCGACCACTCTTCTTCTTCTCCCCGAAGGTAGCTTGCTTCCATTCTGGTAGCTATTGCTGAGAAATGGCCGAAAAAAGGAAAGTCTTATTCCACTTGCTTTCTCGCTTGACTTGAAAACTGGAAAAACGGCAGCTATCGGAAAGAAAACAAACAAGGAGTTTACTACGCAGGCTTTTTTTTTATAGAGAGAGAGTCAGGGGGGTTTGCTTGCTGGCTCTCAGGGCTTATAGTCGGTTCTGTTCTTTAGGTATTCCCTTTCATTAGCTACGCTCAGGTTTCACCAACTTCGCGTCGGGTTCACTGAAGTGAAATCTTGTTAAAGCAAACCAACGGTTGGTTGAACCTTAGGACGGTAGCGAAAGGAACCTTCTAGCTAACCGGGTCAATTCAAACTCACTACATACTCCATGGAATTGAGAACCCGGCGTAATTGGTTTTCTCCAGCGGCTCTTTTTCCTATATTCTTTCAGATGGCCCTGCTACGTCTGCCCACTACAGAACAGGCCTGACTCCCGTGAGCAGGTCCGCTGGCTCTTAGTATGGCTTTTGACTTTTCTGATCCGGCATGATAACAACTCGAACTCAACTTCTATTCTTTCAAGAGCAAGAGAAAGGCACCGAGATCCCGCCGTCGTTTGCCCGTTGCCAATAGGATCGACTTGGGTAGTAAGATTCTATTGTGAGATTAAAAAATACGAAAGTCAGGGGCCGGAAATCTTGGGATCAAAAGGTTGTTCTAAAGGACTGTAAATCCTTGCTCCTAGGATCCAAGAAGGGGTTTTTGGTTTAGAAAGTCCTAATTACATAAATGACTACCCGACTTGTGTAGTGTCTACTGACTGAGTCGTGAATTAGATTGGATGGGCCGATGGAGAATCAAATTAGGAGTTGTGGAAAGGACTTAAGATACTATGTATCAAGACTCGCGATAGGATTTGAGTGCTCAGTCATTCAATATTTGATGGGTGATTTTTTCTTATAGAAAAAAAGTAGAAAAAAAGGTAGCTTGCTTACTTAGTGCTTGTGCTAAGGGATGACTTGGTTGCTTTTTTTTTATATGCCCATACTATTGTTTCGATAGATCCCGGGATCAATACAAAAAAAAACCTATGAATTAGAGTAGAGCAGTTGACGATTATTTCGAATTGATTGGAAGAAGAATAGGTGTTGCGAAGAAAAAAAAATCGGAGCTAGAAAGAAAGGGTAGGTTGAATCTGAAAAGTACTCTGTGGGGGTAACTATGTTAAGTTAATTGCGTATCGTAAAAGAAAAAGAAAATGTTATGTGCTCCCGGGAAAGAAATTGCTACTCTATTCGATGGGCCAGGAACAATCGAAAAAAGCCAGACCTGTACGGTCTCTCTTTGAATCCTTACTTAATATGCTTAATATGGTGATACCCCCGATTGTACCAACCTACATATGTCTCTCCTCCATCAATCGGTACTAGTTATTGTCATTTTGATTCCTTGATTTGTCCTATGAGAAATGCGAAACGAAAGAAGGATCCTCCTGCTTGCTGGGAATTAGATCCTAAGCCCCCCCTACAGAGAAGAGATCGATTCATCGGATCCTAGGTCGGGACTGACGGGGCTCGAACCCGCAGCTTCCGCCTTGACAGGGCGGTGCTCTGACCGATTGAACTACAATCCCAGGAAAAAAAATTAGGTATACAGCCTAAAAATTCTTAG